TTTTCCCTTTCTATGAACCAGTAAAGAGTGTCGAGGGATATACTTTCATTCCCAAAGCAAAAAGAAGTCTTGATTTCTTTTTGCTTTCCTATTTTTCCATTTCGCTTTTATTGTTTATTAGGTTTGGAACTATGTAATTAATTGAAGTGGAAAGGCAATCTGATGATCCTTCATCAGAAGATTGTCCAAGGAAGACGCAAGGTGGGTTATAGAAAAAACAAGGAAACGGATGATAAATAAAATTTTTGAGTAATTGAGTCAGGAATCAAAATTGGAATTCGGTATGGATAAAAGAACTTCCTATGTTATACTATTCAAGTCTTGACAACGGGTTGATTTGATAGATCAGATATTGTTATTCATGATAGTGATCCGGTTCAAGATCATCAAGAGGTAATTCATTCATTGAATTTACAGACGATAGACAAAAGATTTATCATCTCTAGGGGATTAAATCCCGAGTTATTGCGAAGTAAAAAACCGATGAGATTATGGAAGTCAATATTCTTGCATTTATTGCTACTGCACTATTCATTCTAGTTCCTACCGCTTTTCTACTTATCATTTACGTAAAAACAGTCAGTCAAAATGATTAATTCAATTGAATTTGAAAATTCATTTGAATAAAACTTTCCTTCCAAGTTCTTATCAAAAATGGACAAAGTCAAATGAAAGGGATTCCAATTTCACGTCTTAACTTAAATGAAATGAGCGCACTATAATTATAGTCGGCAATTTTATAAGAGATAGATAGTATAAAAATGAATTTTTATACTATCTATCTCTTAGTCTATAAAGTTGTAATCTAGAATAAAGATAAAGGTTTAAGTTTCTATATATCAATCTACAATATTCTCTTCATATATGTGTATATTAATTCCATATCTATATATTCCATATATTGTATGGAATTGACATAAGACCCAATTTCCTACATCTATTTGTTATTTGTTCCGATCAATCTGAAATAATTCTTATCTGTAGGATTCTAATTCCTTTCCTTTTCCTAATAAGGAAGGGGAAAACTCGCCTTTTTTTAACGTCAGAACCGTGATATGAAATAAGTCGATAAAGCATAAACCGCCTTTCTAAAAATAGAAACCAAAGGGTAAATGCCCGATATGTAACTCGCCCGAGGCAAGATTTTATTATTGCCCAGTCTCTCCTTAAACAACCACTATCTCTATATCATTTCTCATAGAAAGTGCGTATACGCTTAACAAAACGACTTCTTTTTTGAAGAGTAAAAGGGAAATAAAAAAAAAAAGAAAAAAGGTCCGGTCTTCCTTAGTATCCATCTATAAAGATAGTAAGAGCCCATTCCCATTGATTGAAATAGAAAATTTCGGAAGAATTTTAGGTTGGAATAAATTTCCAATCATCTGAATCCCTTTCTTTTCGAAGTACAAAGATGGGAATCGATGAAATATCTCTTTGATTGAAAAAGTATGATTCCTATCATAGATTACTCCATTGGAATCCAATGGGATTCAAAATTCAAAGAAAAGATTTGATTTTAAATAGTTCAAAAGAATGATCTATAAAACAATCGATACGGTTTGATTCCTGAACTCAATTAGTAGTACTTCTAAAGTCCACTTCTTCCCCACACTACGAGTGAAAGGGAAAATGTAAAGACTACCATTAAAGCAGCCCAAGCGAGACTTACTATATCCATGTGCATTATGTCCCCTATCTCTATAAATACGAAGGAATTTTTTCATTATTCCTCACTAATAATAGTGGAATTAATGTCGCAGAGTCAAAAAGGGGTTCTACCAAACACTATTGAGAAACCAATCCAATAAATCGATTATGATTTCGATTTTTTTGGTGATTCAGGCGACACCCGGATTTGAACTGGGGAAAAAGGATTTGCAGTCCCCCGCCTTACCACTCGGCCATGCCGCCAAAATGATACAAAATAGAATAGATGCAATTTTTCCCGGATTACTGAATTTTTATTGTACTTGCATTTTGACTTCTGTTTTCCTTAATCCTTTATTTCCTAAAATAAAAGAAAGACCCCTTTTGATTGGATTTGATCCATCCCTTATGATTGATTGTATAGTATCTGAAAATACACAATGCTAAAAACATTCTCTCGTTTTTCTATTGAGAAATCAAATGGGTATTTTTCAGACGAGAAATTAGAACCATTGACTATTGACCCCTTACTTCGAATTCATGAACGATTCTGGAATTTGAATTTCAAATTGTGTTTTCCTAATGACAAAATACAAATTGAGACAGAACGAATCAGTATTGATTTTTTAATCAAAAAATATTTCTCAATTTCAATTATAACAAAACATATGAGTTTATGTAAACCCCAGAACATAAATTGTTACACAGATATCTATTATTTAGATATATTGTCAATAAGGAATTATCATAAAATTATCCTACTTCATTTCATGCATTGAATGGGAATTTTCTTTTGATAGAGCACGCCCGGGGCTGTCGCTATCCCGAATAGAACCGGCAATAAAAGAGAAGT